AATATCCCATTTAGTTCCTTCATGCCTACTATAACTAGTTATTTTGGTTTTCTACTGGCGGCTTTAACTATAACCTCAGCTCTATTTATTGGTCTGAGCAAGATACGACTTATTTGAAATTGATTGAATGAACAATTCATAAAAATAAATGTTTTTGTGAGATTCCAGGTAGTCCATAGTTCCTTCCCATGTAAATTGTAAATTCTTGGTTATTGAGATTCATGGGCGATTTGGATTAATATTTAGGGATAGATATTACCTCCCCCCTTTTACCTACCCTTTCAAACAAATTAAAATGATTGAAGTTTTACTATTTGGAATCGTGTTAGGCCTAATTCCTATTACTTTGGCTGGATTATTCGTAACTGCATATTTGCAATACCGACGCGGCGATCAGTTGGACCTTTGATAAAGTAACATCTCTTTTTAAATAACATCTCTTTTTTTGATTGACCTCCTGCGGATTAAAGAAAGGAGGAGGTCAAATTCGAGTTGTTGCTCAAGTTAGTAAAGTTATTTCATTGTAATTCGAAACAAGAAGAACAGAATCACGCTCTGTAGGATTTGAACCTACGACATCGGGTTTTGGAGACCCACGTTCTACCGAACTGAACTAAGAGCGCTTTCCTATCACAATATAAAAGACCGTAAATAAAGGGATTCTATTTTTAACCCCACTATATCTTGCATGCATATAGTATCATATAGGATTATGTATGTCCAATTTTCATTGATCTCAATTGATCCTTCATTATTGCACATAGGAGAAGTAATAGATAGGGATGACAGGATTTGAACCCGTGACATTTTGTACCCAAAACAAACGCGCTACCAAGCTGCGCTACATCCCTTTCAATTGGACTACAGTGTCATTGTAGAGAATCCCCGTCTTGTTTTCCACATCGTTATTTCCTCCATTGATATACAATTTATCTTGTCTTTTCTTTTTTCGTCTCATATAACATATTCTCATATAATACTACATTACATATCTATATATTATTATAGATTAAACCCAACATATAAATCAATTTGTATCAGTAATGTTCAGAAAGTAAGTGGACGTCTTTTTCTGTTGTAAAGAAAGGAAAATATCATCTACCGGGCAGTTATATATACCCATTTTAGTTAGGGATTCCGCGTACAAATACAAGCGATCCTTATCTACATATATATCTGATCATATATGTATTACAATAAAAAAGGAGGATTTTCAATGCGAGATCTAAAAACATATCTTTCCGTGGCACCCGTGTTAAGCACTCTGTGGTTCGGGTCTTTAGCAGGTCTATTGATAGAGATCAATCGTTTATTCCCAGATGCGTTGACATTCCCTTTTTTTTCATTCTAGTTAGGGATGAAGAAGATTAGAGATACAATAAATTATCTGTGACTAACCCCCCTTTCTTTGTTTTGTTCTTTACTCTCCTTTTTTTATCCTCAAAAAAGAAGGAAAGAGAAAGAATCAAAGAAGAGATTCGTCCGCAACGAAACTCGGGTTCAAGCTGAAGTAATAGAGGGAGAACAGAAATGGAAAGGAAATAAGAGTCGAGGACAACAAAAAGCATACAAGATAATTAAATGAAATACCGATATTAGAATAGAACTAATTGATAGTTAGAAATCATTGTATTACTTATTATTATTTATCTATTGATTATTTATCTATTGATTGAAAGGAAATATTTCAGAATAGGTTTTCGAGTCAGCAACTTCTTTTTTCTTCTTCGTTTCGGATCGAAAATGGAAGAGTTGAGTGAATCCAAAATAAAAAAGGAGGTTCATGGCCAAGGGTAAGGATGTCAGAGTAAGAGTTATTTTGGAATGTAACAGTTGTGTCCGAAACGATATTAATAAGGAATCCCGGGGCATTTCCAGATATATTACTCAAAAGAATCGACACAATACGCCTAGTCGATTGGAATTGAGAAAATTTTGCCCCCATTGTTACAAGCATACGATTCATGGGGAGATAAAAAAATAGATAAAGTGTAATGCGTGTGTAACCCCTTCATTCAAGGAACAGGAAAAAATTACATATCATATAATTACATAATAATATATATAAATAAACTATAAAAATAAAACAACCAAATCCTATTTCGGTCGGATCCAAAATTAGAATTAAGAAATAGGATTTTAAAGATAAGGAATAAACCATGGATAAATCCAAGCGACTTTTTCTTAAATCCAAGCGATCTTTTCGTAGGCGTTTGCCCCCAATTGGGTCGGGGGATCGAATTGATTATAGAAACATGAGTTTAATTAGTCGATTTATTAGTGAACAAGGAAAAATATTATCTAGACGAGTGAATAGATTGACTTTGAAACAACAACGATTAATTACTATTGCTATAAAACAAGCTCGTATTTTATCTTTGTTACCTTTTCTTAATAATGAGAAACAATTTGAGAGAACGGAGTCGACTCCTAGAACTACAGGTCCTCGAACTAGAAATAAATAGATAGGCCTATTCCTCAATTGCAATTGAATAAAAATTCCAATCCGAACCCCAACTCAGATTGATTTTTTGTTCGAAAAATTCGAGAATCCATATTGGATTGTCACGTCGTAAGAAAAAAAATCGTAAAGTAAAAAAGATTTATTCTTTTTGTTATTGAAATGTGTTCATTCATTTTTACTATTTTATTAATTTCTACTGTACTTTCCCGGAGCTCATTCTCCGGGGGCCCCCGTTTAAATCATTATGGTGGTGTATTCCTTCCAATCGCCTTATTTAATGATCTTATTGGAAATCATGTAAAGACAATTCATATTTGATATGGCTATTTGTGCAAGTATTTTACGATTAAGTAGCAACTGCCTCTTGTACAGATCATGTATTGATCTACTATAACTATAGGATACCCCACTCTCACGAATTGCTGCATTTATCCGAGTGATCCACAAACGACGAAAATTTCTCTTTTGCCTGCCCCTATCCCGATGAGCAGAAACCAAGGCTCTCATTTTCTGTTGAATAGTACTTCGAGTAAGTCTTGAATGAGCCCCTCGAAAGGTTGATGCAAATAAACGAATTTTTGTTCTACGTCTCCGAGCTATATACCCGCGTCTAATTCTGGTCATTGAATCAAATTAAACTTTGATGAATAACTAATTGATTTATTTTCTTTCAGCCATTCTTTTCCCCTTTCCTGGTCTATTAATAACAAAACGGATTCGTCCGATGTATAAAAAAATTCCAATGGCTTTTGCTACTATGACCTTCCCAACCACGATTTTTTCCAGGCGTTTAACCTCAAAATAAGAAATTGTATTGATACTAGGTATCAACAAAATAGTAAATTTAAAATAAAGTTGAGTATAGTATAAAGTATCAATAAATAGTAAAGGAAAATGGAAAAATAGTGGGTTCCATCGTTTCTATGGTTGCTTCTTAAACGGTGAGGTCCTCTCTATACACCGGAGTCCTTTCCCTCATTTAATCAATGTTATTAGTAACTTGTACAGTTCACATTCTTTGACTCTACCCATGAATTATCCAGTAATAGGTCTTTTCACAATGAGATCTACCCATACAGTGACGGTATTTAATTACAAAGGTTAGCTAGGTAGCTGACCATGTTCGTCCGTTCTTGCAAGAGTGGGAGCATAATTCTTTTGCTTCTTAAATACTATTTCCCCCGCTTAATGGATAACCATTTGTTACCAATGGGGAATTGCTTCTCATCTCCCATTGAAGTGATTGGATTTGCACCAATAGAAACCATAAATTTCATACACAATGGAGGTTTTTTAGATTTATATATTATATTGAATGGAATTTTTCCATCCTATTCATTGGTACGGGTCATTGATACTGGAAAAAATGTTCCTTTCTTTTTTTCCAGCTCATGATCTGAACGAGTCGCACATACACCCTAGTACACGTTCCTCGACGCTGAGGACATCCCCGAAGAGCGGGGGATTTTGTTACATTTTTTATTGGCTGTCTTGTGTTTCTAATAAGTTGTTTAATAGTTGGCATGCTAAATCGTATATAAAAAAAATGGGCCGGTTTAGATCAATCCTAACCAGATGATTATGAATTGAATTATTTCCATTTTTTTTTACCCTATATTTCAATTTAATTGAAATTTACCCCGGTAAGCAGAGCAGAAAAAACATGAAATTTAGGTTCATCCAAATTATAAATTATGGTTTGGTTCAAAATGAAATCACGGATTTACGTGAAATCCCCGGCATTTTCGACCGCTACAAGATCAACAATTCCATGAGCTTGGGCTTCTGTTGCTGACATAAAAACATCCCTTTCCATGTCTTCGGATACAACCCATAAGGGGTTGCCCGTTCTTTGTACATAAACCCTTGTGAGGGTTTCGCGGAGTTTCAGCAGTTCTTCCGCTTCTAGGACAAATTCTCCCGTTTGAGCCTCATAAAAAGAACTAGCAGGTTGGTGGATCATTACCCTGATGATATAACATAATGAATGGTTTCTAGATCTCGTATGATCGGACGAAGGAAAGAGATAAAGAATAACAAAAAAAAATAAGAATATATTATAATTGAACAACCGTACAGGCATTTTTTGTGCATTGCATACGGCTCCACAATGGAATTTACTTTTCCTTTCCGTCTAGCAAAAAGAGAAATAGGATATATCAGACCCAAATGGAAAAGTGATCCATTTACCACCCTTCTTTTCAGAGGAGTTAAAAAATACTATGATGGTTCCGTTGCTTTCTATATTTTTAATTTATCTCGTATGTGATTCAGCAATCCCAAAGTTTCTTTTTGATCCGATCAAACAAATAAGTAAAAAAATGATCTTGTGTTTTTTTTTTCATTTTAGTACTCTTTCATAACATAAATATTGGAAAGAGACTTCTGGTGTGAAAACAAAAAAGTTTGTGACGCTGAAATGAACCCCGGATAGATAAGATCAAATCGGAAATACCTTTTGTCTCATATTACTCGCCCGATACATAATCTCATGTTATGAAAAAACAATAATGGTTTGTTCATATCGAACTCGAAGTGCCATGCTATTATTACTTAATATTCATATTACATATCGCGAAGGCATAGTCTTTTTTTTCTCTCAAATAAAAACTCATTGGCGCCAAGCGTGAGGGAATGCTATACGTTTGGTAATTTCTCCTCCAACCAGGATGAAAGATCCCATTGAAGCGGCTAATCCCATGCATATTGTATGTACATCTGGTGGCACAAATTGCATAGTATCATAAATGGCTACTCCGGGTATTACCCATCCGCCGGGAGAGTTTATAAACAAATAAAGATCCCTGATCTCATCCTCTATGCTGAGATATACCATAAGTCCAATAAGTTGGTTTGAGATCTCGCTATCAACCTCTTGGCCTAAAAAAAGTAATCTTTCTCGATGAAGTCGGTTGATTAGGACAAAATTTTATCCCTTAGGAACCGTACACGCACCTTTGGATGCATACGGTTCAAAAAAATTGTGAAAAAACGAATCAATGTGTTGATTCCAGCCCGCCTTCTTTTTTATAGTAGGACTTTTCTACCTCCTAATGGAAGGGGCTTTTCTTGTATATTTTTTAAGAAAGATGATTTTTTTCGCGTCTCTCCGTAAAAATAAAAAAAAAAGAAAAGAATCCACTAAACTTATCGAATTAACCTCTCATTGATATATTGTTTCATCGAAATCCAACCCAAATTATGATGTAATTTTCTTGTTCCTGAATGGGCCTACTCAATTATTTTAGGTTTATGCTCTACTCCGGGTAAAGATCCGCCCGATTTCAATTTGCACATATAGGACAAATGATCCCAATACCGCTTTTTTGTACGATTTTTTTCAATTCATTTCATGCCTTTCTTACAACAAATATTCGATGTAGTCATCATATTATTTCATTGATTGGCAGTTTGAGATCACTCATATCCTATAAAGTAATCACTTATGATACAAGTGGTAATCATACATATATTAACCAATTGGGTATTTTTTGAACGGAGCCTGGATACTTCATTTTATCGGTCCAACCAAGGCAACCATAAATTTTTATACTTGATAATATTTATTTCTACCCCCTCAAAAACAGATCTAATTGCACTTCACGCTCCAAATTATTTATTGATGGTTCAAGCAATCTTTTTTGGGCGAAACAGAGGGTATCTCGATCGGGGGAGAGAACGGGGAAATCCCATATGACCCAATATGTCTGACAAGCCGCACTATACGTCAACCCAAACCGCATCTTCCTCTCCAGGACTCCGAAAAGGTACTTTTGGAACACCAATAGGCATCAACTGAAAGAAAGGGGAGTTAAATACTATATTTGACTTTGATGTGAAAACGTAATGTCGTATTTTATCCCTAGATTGGAAAGTTCATAGAGTAAGACTAAACGAATAAAGGAAAATTATTACGAATGGGTCGGGCTGTTCGAATGATGAACAAGTATCTAGGTATTCGCTCATAGAAAATGGGACCAATCCCCATTGCGTATTGGTACTTATCGGGTATAGAATAGATCTGCTTATCTTTGTTCCTACGAACAGAATGGTTCCATTATTACCAACGAAATGGAATTAAATAAAAAAATATTTACCCTTGCTCCGAAATAATCCACTGAAAGGGAGAGGTCCATAGCATAGTCTTTCTTTTCCAATGCGATAAAGTTACATGGTGTCTATTTTTCTTTGATAAAGGGGTATTTCCATGGGTTTGCCTTGGTATCGTGTTCATACCGTCGTATTGAATGATCCCGGTCGTTTGCTTGCTGTACATATAATGCATACAGCTCTCGTTTCTGGTTGGGCCGGTTCAATGGCTCTATACGAATTAGCAGTTTTTGATCCCTCTGACCCCGTTCTTGATCCAATGTGGAGACAAGGTATGTTCGTTATACCCTTCATGACTCGTTTAGGAATAACCAATTCATGGGGCGGTTGGAGTATCACAGGAGGGACTATAACGAATCCGGGTATTTGGAGTTATGAAGGTGTGGCCGGTGCACATATTGTTTTTTCAGGTTTGTGCTTCTTGGCAGCTATCTGGCATTGGGTATATTGGGATCTCGAAATATTCTGCGATGAACGTACAGGAAAACCTTCTTTGGATTTGCCCAAGATCTTTGGAATTCATTTATTTCTCTCAGGGTTAGCTTGCTTTGGGTTTGGTGCATTTCATGTAACAGGCTTGTATGGTCCTGGAATATGGGTGTCTGATCCTTATGGACTAACTGGAAAAGTACAATCCGTAAATCCTGCATGGGGGGTAGAAGGTTTTGATCCTTTTGTTCCGGGAGGAATAGCCTCTCATCATATTGCAGCAGGTACCTTGGGGATATTGGCGGGTCTATTCCACCTTAGTGTCCGCCCGCCCCAACGTCTATACAAAGGATTACGTATGGGTAATATTGAAACTGTCCTTTCCAGTAGTATCGCTGCTGTCTTTTTTGCAGCTTTTGTTGTTGCTGGAACTATGTGGTATGGCTCAGCAACTACCCCGATCGAATTATTTGGTCCCACTCGTTATCAATGGGATCAAGGATACTTCCAGCAAGAAATATATCGAAGGGTTGGTGCCGGACTATCCGAAAATCAGAGTTTATCAGAAGCTTGGTCTAAAATTCCCGAAAAATTAGCTTTTTATGATTACATTGGCAATAATCCAGCAAAAGGAGGATTATTTAGAGCGGGCTCGATGGACAACGGGGATGGAATAGCCGTTGGATGGTTAGGACATCCCGTCTTTAGAGATAAAGACGGGCGCGAGCTTTTTGTACGTCGTATGCCGACTTTTTTTGAAACATTTCCAGTAGTTTTGGTAGACGGAGACGGAATTGTAAGAGCCGATGTTCCTTTTAGAAGGGCAGAATCGAAGTATAGTGTCGAACAAGTAGGAGTAACTGTTGAGTTCTATGGTGGCGAACTTGATGGAGTCAGTTATAGCGATCCTGCTACTGTGAAAAAATATGCTAGACGTGCTCAATTGGGTGAAATTTTTGAATTAGATCGTGCTACTTTGAAATCTGATGGTGTTTTTCGTAGCAGCCCAAGGGGTTGGTTCACTTTTGGACATGCTTCGTTTGCTTTGCTCTTCTTTTTCGGACACATTTGGCATGGTGCTAGAACTTTGTTCAGAGATGTTTTTGCTGGTATTGACCCAGATTTGGATGCTCAAGTGGAATTTGGAGCATTCCAAAAACTTGGAGATCCAACTACAAGGAGACAAGGAGTCTGATACAACACTGCTCTTGTATCTTTCGCCTCAATTGTATTTTTGTGATTTAACTTTGACATAGAGTACCAGAGAAATCTTGATTTGAATCACCGCCCTTTCTTTGACTCTTGTCCTTTCTTAATCTGGGAGATGATCCCAAATGAACAGGTGTGGAAGCTATAATTGTAAACCACGATCAAATTTATGGAAGCATTGGTTTATACATTCCTCTTAGTCTCGACTCTAGGAATAATTTTTTTCGCTATTTTTTTTCGAGAGCCTCCTAAGGTTCCGACTAAGAAATGATTTTTCAATCTTACATTATTTAAGTTGAAGTAAAGTAAAGTAATGAGCCTCCCAATATGGGAGGCTCATTACTTTACTTCAACTAGTCCCCGTGTTCCTCGAATGGATCTCTTAGTTGTTGAGAGGGTTGCCCAAAAGCGGTATATAAGGCATACCCAGTAAAACTTACAAGTAAACCAGATATAAAGATGGCGACTAGGGTTGCTGTTTCCATTATTATAAAATTTCAAGACCACAATGGATCTATGATAAGATCGTTTATTTACAACGGAATCGTATACAAAGTCAACCGATCTCAACCAATGCAATAGGATTTATGGCTACACAAACCGTTGAGGGTAGTTCTAGATCTGGTCCAAGACGAACTACTGTAGGGAATTTATTGAAACCTTTGAATTCGGAATATGGGAAAGTAGCTCCTGGGTGGGGAACTACCCCTTTGATGGGAATCGCAATGGCTCTATTTGCGGTATTCCTATCTATTATTTTGGAGATTTATAATTCTTCCGTTTTGCTGGATGGAATTTCAATGAATTAGATCCATAAAAATCATGAAGTCCTGGCTTTTCAATCCAAAATGAATCACTCAGGACGTGTATTTCTAGGCCATTCTGGCAGTTCGACCGTGGAATTCCTTTGTTTCTGTATTTCCGGAATATGAGTGTGTGACTTGTTATAATTGATCCTATTGATAGTACAGAGAATGGGTCTGTCATCTTGAGAGAGATGAGTTCTGCTTCGTCGGATATTCATTTTTGTATCTGGAGCACGGAATATGTGGAATAGATCAAGATATTTGAACTATGATTCATACCTACTATTCAGACCTCGCGACTGGACTAAAAAACAATTTCAAAGATTTTATAAATTATATTTATATAAATTATAAATCGAAGGTTTTTTTCCTTAAAAATTCTGTTTATGTTTATTTTGACCAACGGACAAATCAAATGTTTCTCCGAATTTTTCGTCATTTCATTTATTAATTGAATAAGTGATGATCAAAGGTTCTTACTCAGAGAACCTTTGGGCTTAGCCTGGAGGCTTTATTCAATCATCGTGGTTCTAGTATGAATCTTCGGTTTCAATCGATTCATAGGGTCTCAACAAGAGAATTCCTATCAATAATAAACAAAAATAAATCCGAATTAGACAAAAATAAAAAAAGAAAATAACTCAAATAAATAAAAATAGGGACAAAGAAGATTCAAGAGGCCTGTAACTATCAACATAAAGACGAATGAGCTGACTTGATATTTTGGCATTATCATCACAAAGAAGAGCTTGAGGGTTTTTTCCCTTCGTATCTTCAGAGAAGATTTTATCTCGGGGACTCCAAATACGAATAGGTTTAAAACTTTCTATTATATATCTGTTGCAACCAGTATTGGGGTGTTTCTGCTTGAGCTGTACGAGATGAAATTCTCATATACAGTTCTCAGAGGGGGAGTTCCTTTGGTTTACCTATCTCAATAAAGTATATGATTGGTTCGAAGAGCGTCTCGAAATTCAGGCGA